CTTTCCCGCACCAATTGCCAATTTTTTTTCTTGGTCATTGAGATTCACGGATAATTCAGATTAATATTTAGGGATAGATCTTACCCCCCTTTTTTATCCCCTCAAACAAACCGAAATGATTGAAGTTTTTCTATTTGGAATCGTCTTAGGTCTAATTCCTATTACTTTGGCAGGATTATTTGTGACTGCATATTTACAATACAGACGTGGTGATCAGTTGGACCTTTGATTGAGTAACATTTCTTTTTTTGATTGACCTCCTACAGGGGGGAGGTCAAATTCCAGTTGCAATTCAACTTTGTTTTGTTAAGTTATTTTATTGTGATTCGACATACATAAGATAGACGGAATCACGCTCTGTAGGATTTGAACCTACGACATCGGGTTTTGGAGACCCGCGTTCTACCGAACTGAACTAAGAGCGCTTTCAAAGAAATTTTTTTTCCACTTAACTTCTAACACATCTTACATAAATATAGTATCCAAAAATGAAAGATTATGCCCCGTCGATCTCAATTAATCTCTCGTTACTGCCCATAGGAGAAGTAATAGGTAGGGATGACAGGATTTGAACCCGTGACATTTTGTACCCAAAACAAACGCGCTACCAAGCTGCGCTACATCCCTTTTTAAAATTGTTGTACAGTGTCATTGTACAAAATACCTGTCTTGTTTTCCACATCTTTATTTTCTCCTCTATCTATATAGAACTTTCTTGTCATTTCTTGTTTTTGGTTTCATATAATAAAAGAATTATATACATCTGAAACCCAACCTAACATATAAAAAAGAATGAATATTTATCCGTAATGCTCAGGAAGAAGGGGTCATCTTTTTCTTTTTTAGTGACAGGAAAATCTCATCTATTGGTTCATTGTACATATCCATTTTTGTTAGGAAATCCGCGTAAAAATAAATAAAAATGATCTTGAACTACAGCATCTGACAATATATGTATTACAATAAAGAAGGAGGATTTTCAATGCGAGATCTAAAAACATATCTCTCCGTGGCACCTGTGTTAACTACTCTATGGTTTGGGTCTTTAGCGGGTCTATTGATAGAAATTAATCGTTTATTCCCAGATGCCCTGTCATTCCCCTTTTTTTAATTCTAGTTATTGATATGCGAAGAAATGAAGAAATATAATTCCACATGACGTAACTAAAACCTCGACTCTCCCTTTCAATTCTTTAGAATAGTAAGGAAAGAGAAGGAAAAAGTGTATTGAACCTCATAAAAAATCCGGTAGATCCAAGATCAAATTTGGGAAAACAGAAATAAAATTAAAATGTGTATCCAGTCTAGGGCGGGCTCTACGAAATCATAGCATAGAAAAAAGATACTTAAATGAAATATTGGGATTTAGGATAGAAATAATTGATAGTTAGAAAGAAATTGTATTACTTAATTATTATTCTATTTTGTATTACTTAACTTAATATATACTATATTAATACATATTCTATTAATTAGATAATAAATTAATTAGATAAGATAATAAGAAGAATTACAACGAAATGCTTAGAAATGGAATTTCTAACTAGTAACTTCTATTGATTTTTTTCTTCTTCTTCGGTTCGGATCGAAAATATAAGACTTAAGTTAAGTCGATACAAAATCTAAAGGAGGTTCATGGCCAAGGGTAAAGATGTCAGAGTCAGAGTTATTTTGGAATGTACCAGTTGTGTCCGAAATAGTGTCAATAAGGAATCGCGGGGCATTTCTAGATATATTACTCAAAAGAATCGCCACAATACACCCAGTCGATTAGAATTGCAAAAATTTTGTCGCTATTGTCATAAGCATACGATTCATGGGGAAATCAAGAAATAGATCGAAGGGAACATCATGTGTTCGATCTTTCCAAAGAACAGGACAGGAAGAGTAAGAACTTAACATATATAATATACATAATATATACAAATCAAACCCGATTTTATGTAGATATTCTTTCATGTGTATAGATATATAGTATATGAATGAAATAATATATGAATCAAAGCCTATTTCGGTTGGATCCGAAATGAATAAATAAATAGAACTTTAGAGATAAGGAATAAACCATGGATAAATCCAAGCAACCTTTTCGTAAATACAAGCGATCCTTTCGTAGGCGTTTGCCCCCAATTGGATCGGGGGATCGAATCGATTATAGAAACATGAGTTTAATTAGTCGATTTATTAGTGAACAAGGAAAAATATTATCTAGACGAGTGAATAGATTGACCTTGAAACAACAACGATTAATTACTATTGCTATAAAACAAGCTCGTATTTTATCTTTGTTACCTTTTCTTAATAATGAGAAACAATTTGAGAGAGCTGAGTCGATCCCAAGAACTACTGGTCCTAGAACCAGAAATAAATAGGCATACTCCTCAATTGACTCAAAAATACAATTGGAACTCAAGCTCAGATTGATGTTTTGTTCGAAAAGGCCTAGAATCCTGATTTGATTCTTGTGTTATAATATAAGAAACAAAAATGGGGGAGAAGAATAAATATTTTTTTTTATTGAAACATGTTCGTTCATTTCTACTACTTATCTTAATTTATTTTTATTCTATATCTTCCCGGAGTTCATTCTCCGGGGAATTCCCTTTCAATCATTCCTGTATATTACTTTTGAATCTCCTTTATTTGATAATTTTATTGGAAATCATGTAAAGACAATTCTTATTTGATATAGCTATTTGCGCAAGTATTTTACGATTAAGAAGCAATTGCTTCTTGTACAGATTGTGTATTAATATACTATAACTATAGAATACCTTATTCTCACGAGTTACTGCGTTTATCCGAGTGATCCACAAACGACGAAAATCCCTCTTTTGTCTGCCTCTATCTCGATGAGAGGAAACCAAAGCTCTCATTTTCTGTTGAGTAATCGTTCGAGTAAGTCTTGAATGAGCCCCTCTAAAGGTTGATGCAAATAAACGAATTTTTGTTCGACGTCTCCGAGCTGTATATCCTCGTTTAACTCTGGTCATTGAATCAGATTAAAGCTTAATGAATAACTAATTGATTTCTCTTCTTTCAGTCATCCTTTTCCCCTTCCCCGGTCGATTAATAACAAAACGGATTATTCCGATATATAAAATATCAATTCCAATGGCTTTTGCTACTATGACCTTCCCAACCACGATTTTGTATTCTATTCCTTCCAGTTATTTCACTGGAAATAAGAAATTAGAACGATACTAAATAAAAAAAAAATAGTGGGTTCCATCGTTTCTATGGTTACCTCTTAAACGGTGAGGTCCTCTCTATACACCGGAGCCTCTTCTTTCATTTAATCAAATGTTATTGTTAACTTGTATAGTTCACACTCTTTGGCTCTACCTATCTACAGTAATAGCTCTTTTCACAAAAAGAGTTATCCATACAGTGACGGCATTTAATTATGAAAGTTGGCTAGGTAGCTGACCCTGTTAGTCCGTTCTTTCAAGAAAAGGAGCATAACCTTTTTGCTTCTTATGTTATGATACCATTTCCTCCGCTTAATGGATAACCATTTGCTACCAATGGGGAATTGCTTCTTATTTCAAATCTAGATGATTGGATTTGCACCAATGGAAACCATAAATTCCATATACAATATGGGTATATGATAGATCTTCTCTATCTATCCTATTCATTGGTACCGGTCATTGATACTGAAAAAATTGTCTCATTTGTTCGAACTTATGATCTGAACGAGTCGCACATACACCCTAGTACATGTTCCTCGACGCTGAGGACATCCTCTAAGAGCGGGAGATTTTGTAACATTTCTTATTGGCTGTCTTGTGTTTCTAATAAGTTGTTTAATAGTTGGCATGTCGTATGTATATATATGTATATATAGAATAAAATGGGTTGGTTTAGATCGATCTTAACCTGATGATTGATCATCATGAATTATTTCTATTCAATATCAAATCACAGAAAATTTGAATTATGGTTTGAAATAAAATAGATTTATACGAAATCCCCAGTATTTTCATTTTCGACCGCTACAAGATCAACAATGCCATGAGTTTGGGCTTCTGTTGCTGACATAAAAACATCCCTTTCCATATCCTCGGATACAACCCATAAAGGGTTGCCCGTTCTTTGTACATAAACCTTTGTTAGGGTTTCGCGAAGTTTCAGTAGTTCTTCCGCTTCCAGGATAAATTCCCCTGCTTGTGCCTCATAAAAAGAACTAGCAGGTTGGTGAATCATAACCCTGATGATATTGATATAACATCATGAACGGTTCTTCTATCTCGCATGATTGGGCTAAACTAAAGTAGGGGATAAAAAAATAACAAGAAAAAAAAATCAAATAGAATTGAATAACCGTACAGGCATCTTTTGTTCATTGCATACGGCTCTGCAATGGAATTGACCCTTTCTTCTCTTCTATTCTAGCGAAGAAAGAAATAGAATCCATCTAATCCAGATCGTTGAATGATCCATTTACCACCCTTCCTTTCATAGAAGTAAAAAAGAATACTATGATGGTTCTGTTACTTTATATATTTATCTCGTCTGTGATTTAGCAATCCCAAAGTTTCTTTTTGATACGATCAAATAAGTCAAAAATGATCTTTTTTTTTTTCATTTTTGTACTCTTTCTTTCATAGCATAAGTATCAGAAAGAGACTTCTGGTGTGGAAGAAAAATGGTTTGTGACGCTGAAATGTACTCCCGACACATAAGATCAAATCGGAAATAACCTTTATTTCATACTACTATCTCGATACAAAATCTCATGTTATGAAAAAACAATAATGGTTTGTTCATATCGAACCCGAAGTGCCATGCTATTATTACTTATAATTTTCTTTTATAATCAATGTGGCGAAGGCATAGTCTTCTTTTTTTTTCAATCAAATAAAAACTCATTGGCGCCAAGCGTGAGGGAATGCTAGACGTTTGGTAATTTCTCCTCCGACCAGAATAAAAGATCCCATTGACGCGGCTAATCCCATGCATATCGTATGCACATCAGGTGACACAAATTGCATAGTATCATAAATGGCTATTCCTGGTATTACCCATCCGCCGGGAGAGTTTATAAACAAATAAAGATCCCTAGTACCATCTTCTATACTGAGATATACCATGAGACCAACAAGTTGATTCGAGATCTCGCTATCAACCTCTTGGCCTAAAAAAAGTAATCTTTCTCGATAAAGTCGGTTGATTAGGACAAAATTGCATCCCTTAGGAACCGTACGTGCACCTTTGGATACATACGGTTCAAAAAAAATTTGTGAAAAAGAAAAAAAAGAATCAATGTGTCGATTCCAGCTTTATTTCTTTTTTTTATGTAACAGGTTTTCTTAATGAAAGGTCTTCTATTAAAAAAAACGAGATGAGTTTAGGCTCCCTTCCCTCTAAAAAAAAAAGAGATTACTGAACTTATTAAACTAACCTATCATTGATGTATTGTTTCATCGATATTAAAATCACGATGTCATTGTCTTGTTCCTGAATGGGTCCTTTCAATTCTTTTAGGTTCATGGTCTACCCCGGGAAAAGATCTGTCCGAATTCTATTTGCACATATAGGACAAATGGTCTCAGTACCATTTTTTTGTTATGACTTCCTTTTTTTTTGTCTTGCTTTCCCAAAACTATTTGATGTATTCATCATACTATTCCGTTGGTCGGCAATTTGGGATCACTACTATCACTACTATAGTAATAGTAGGTATAAAGTAATAGTAGGTATAAGAATCATTTATGATACAAGTGGTAATCATACATATATTATATTAACAATTTGTTATCGATTTGGTATTTTCTGAACGGAGCCTGGATACTTTATTTTATCAGTCCAAGTAAACCATAAATTCTTCTAAATTGATAATATTGATCCCCAATATAAAATAAATTGATCTAATTGCACTTCACGCTCCGAATGATTGATTGATGCCTCACTCAATACAATATCTCTTGGGCGAAACAGAGGATATCTCGATCAGGGGAGAGAACGGGTAAATCCCATATGACCCAATATGTCTGACAAGTCGCACTATATGTCAACCCAAACCGCATCTTCCTCTCCAGGACTCCGAAAAGGTACTTTTGGAACACCAATGGGCATTAAATTAAAGAAAAAAATTTAGTACTATACTTCACTTTAATATGGAAACGTAACAATCAATGGTTTATTGTCTTCATCCCTTTTTTCTCTTTATTCTATTTGATACATAGATTGGAAAGTTTATAGAGTAAGACAGAATGAATAAAGAAAAAATTTGAACGAAGAAATCGATCGTTCGAATGATAAACAAGTATCTATCCATTCGTTCCCCAAAAATGGGACCAATCCTCCCATTGCGTATTGGTACTTATCGGGTATAGAATAGATCTGCTTCTCTTTGTTCTTACGAACAAAATTGTTCCGTTATTTTCACGTTATTTTCAATGGAATGGAATAAATATTAATCCTTTCTGATACGGAATCTACTGAAAAGGTTAGGTACATGGTTAGTATATATATATAGTCTTTTCCAATGCGATAAAATAAAGTGGCATAGTGTCTATTTTTCTTTGATAAAGAGGTATTTCCATGGGTTTACCTTGGTATCGTGTTCATACTGTCGTATTGAATGATCCCGGTCGATTGCTTTCTGTTCATATAATGCATACAGCTCTAGTTTCTGGTTGGGCTGGTTCGATGGCTTTATATGAATTAGCGGTTTTTGATCCCTCTGATCCCGTTCTTGATCCGATGTGGAGACAAGGTATGTTCGTTATACCCTTCATGACTCGTTTAGGAATAACCAATTCGTGGGGCGGTTGGAGTATTTCAGGAGGAACTATAACAAATCCGGGTATTTGGAGTTATGAAGGTGTGGCAGGGGCACACATAGTGTTTTCCGGTTTGTGCTTCTTGGCAGCTATCTGGCATTGGGTATATTGGGACCTAGAAATATTCTGTGATGAACGTACGGGAAAACCTTCTTTGGATTTGCCCAAGATCTTTGGAATTCATTTATTTCTCTCAGGGGTAGCTTGCTTTGGCTTTGGCGCATTTCATGTAACAGGTTTGTATGGTCCTGGAATATGGGTGTCCGATCCTTATGGACTAACTGGAAAAGTACAATCTGTAAATCCAGCGTGGGGCGCGGAAGGTTTTGATCCTTTTGTTCCGGGAGGAATAGCCTCTCATCATATTGCAGCGGGTACATTGGGCATATTAGCAGGCCTATTCCATCTTAGTGTTCGTCCGCCTCAACGTCTATACAAAGGATTACGTATGGGCAATATTGAAACTGTACTTTCCAGTAGTATCGCTGCTGTTTTTTTTGCAGCTTTTGTTGTTGCTGGAACTATGTGGTATGGTTCAGCAACTACCCCAATCGAATTATTTGGTCCTACTCGTTATCAGTGGGATCAGGGATACTTTCAGCAAGAAATATATCGAAGAGTTAGTGCCGGGCTAGCCGAAAATCTTAGTTTATCGGAAGCTTGGTCTAAAATTCCCGAAAAATTAGCTTTTTATGATTATATTGGTAATAATCCGGCAAAGGGGGGATTATTCAGAGCAGGCTCAATGGACAATGGGGATGGAATTGCTGTTGGATGGTTAGGACACCCCGTCTTTAGAGATAAAGAAGGGCGCGAGCTTTTTGTACGTCGTATGCCTACTTTTTTTGAAACATTTCCGGTAGTTTTGGTAGATGAAGACGGAATTGTGAGAGCTGATGTTCCTTTTAGAAGGGCAGAATCAAAGTATAGTGTTGAACAAGTAGGTGTTACTGTTGAGTTCTATGGTGGCGAACTTAATGGAGTAAGTTATTCTGATCCTGCTACTGTGAAAAAATATGCTAGACGTGCCCAATTAGGTGAAATTTTTGAATTAGATCGGGCTACTTTGAAATCCGATGGTGTTTTTCGTAGCAGTCCAAGGGGTTGGTTCACTTTTGGGCATGCTACGTTTGCTTTGCTCTTCTTTTTCGGACACATTTGGCATGGCGCTAGAACCTTGTTCAGAGATGTTTTTGCTGGTATTGATCCAGATTTGGATGCTCAAGTGGAATTTGGAGCATTCCAAAAACTTGGAGATCCAACTACAAGGAGACAAGTAGTCTGATACGACATTGTTGTGGTATCTTTCGCCTCTATTTTTTTTTTATTTGACATTGGGTATCAGAGAAATCTTGACTTGAATCACCTTTCTTTGACTTTTTTTCTTTCTTTATATGATATGATAAATGATCCCAAATGAATAGGTGTGGAAGCTATAATTGTAAACCACGATCGAATCCATGGAAGCATTGGTTTATACATTCCTTTTAGTCTCGACTTTAGGGATAATTTTTTTCGCTATCTTTTTTCGAGAACCACCTAAGGTTCCGACTAAAAAAATGAAATAACCTTTCGAAATAATTTAATTGAAGTAATGAGCCTCCCATATTGGGAGGCTCATTACTTCAACTAGTCCCCGTGTTCTTCGAATGGATCTCTTAGTTGTTGAGAGGGTTGCCCAAAAGCGGTATATAAGGCGTACCCAGTAAAGCTTACAAGTAAACCGGATATGGAGATGGCGACTAGGGTTGCTGTTTCCATTTTTAGATAATTTCAAGATCACAATGGATCTACGATAAGATCGTTTATTTACAACTACAACGGAATAGTATACAAAGTCAACAGATCTCAACCAATCATTAAATAGGATTTATGGCTACACAAACCGTTGAGGATAGTTCTAGATCTGGGCCAAGACGAACTACTGTAGGGGATTTATTGAAACCATTGAATTCGGAATATGGTAAAGTAGCTCCGGGATGGGGGACTACACCACTTATGGGGGTCGCAATGGCTCTATTTGCGATATTCCTATCTATTATTTTGGAAATTTATAATTCTTCCGTTTTACTGGATGGAATTTCAATGAGTTAGGTTTATAAGAACTATGAAGTCCTAGTCTTTCAATCAAAGAAAAAGTTACTTTAGACTTGGATTTCTAGACCATTCTATTCTGGTAGTTCGACCGTGGAATTTTTTTGTTTCGGTATTTCCGGAATATGAGTGTGTGACTTGTTATAATTGATCCTATTGATAATACATAGAATGGACCTGTTATCTCTATCAAGATGATTCTACCTCGTCGGATATTTATTCTAGTATCTGGAGCACGGAATATATAGAATAGATCAAGAAAAGAAATATTTGAACTATGATTCATACCTACTATTTATTCAGACCTCGCAACCGGACTCAAAAAAAATTCAAATAGGTATTTCCTAAATCAAACGAATTTTATTCCTTCAGATTTATTTTGACCGAAGGATAACTCTTTCTCTAGATTTTGTTGAGTCATTACATCCATTCATTCAATAAGTGATCATCAAAGGTTCTTACTCAGAGAACCTTTGAGTTTAGCTTGAGGCTAAATCATCGTGGTTCTAGTATGAATCTGAGGTTTCAATTGATTCATAGGGTCTCAACAAGAGAATTCCTATCAATAGTAAAACAAGAGTAAATCCGCAGTACGCACAAAAAAAAAAAAAAACAATAAATCAAATAACAAATAAAAAATAGGGAAGAGAAGATTCAAGAGGCCTGTAACGATCAACATAAAGAAAGACAGATGAGCCAACTTGATATTTTTTGGCATTATCATCACAAAGAAGAGATTCCGGATTTTTGTTACTTCGTATCTTCGAGGCAAATCGAATCAAGTGGTTAATGAAGTTTTTCATTTTCTATTATATATCCGTTGAAATCAGTATTTGTGTGTTTCCGCTTGAGCCGTACGAGATGAAATTCTCATATACGGTTCTCAGAGGGGGGGAGTTCCATTGGGTTACCTATCTCAATAAAGTATACGATTGGTTTGAGGAACGTCTTGAGATTCAGGCGATTGCAGATGATATAACTAGTAAATATGTTCCTCCTCATGTCAACATATTTTATTGTTTAGGGGGGATCACACTTACTTGTTTTCTAGTACAAGTAGCTACGGGTTTTGCTATGACTTTTTACTATCGTCCAACCGTTACAGAGGCTTTTTC